AATCTTTCTCCTGTTACATGAATCAAATGTTTCATTTCATCCGGGAAAAGCCATCTCTTTCTCAACAATGTCTTTGTCATTTGATCCAATAGTGTTCCGTTAGATAGGAACAGATTTGATAAATACTGATAACTCTCGGATAGAGTATTAGAACGGAAAGATCCATTAGATAATGAACTATTGGTTCTAAACCATCTCTGGCGATGAATCAACAATTCGAAGTGCTTTTCTTGCGTATTCTTTATGAACCAGCGTTTATATATAGATGTAGGAGGATTTGTTTGGGAAGCAATAAGCCCCTTTGACATCTCCTCATCTGCAAAGAATTCTCGACGTGAAAACACAGAGACAAAGGGCTGATCTTTGAATAGGGAAAGGAATGGATCCGCAGGGTCCCAAATGAATTGGCTTGTTCGAAAAAAGCCTTGTTCTTTGGAAGATCTATCTCGTGTCTGGTACTGCATGGTTCCACTCTGCAAGAACTCCGAATCATTCTCTTGAAGCTCATCCTCTTTATGATAAATGATCCGTTTGCCCCGAAATGACCCAGCCCAATAGGGAAATCCCAATTCAGTGGGCCTTTCGATACAATCAAATAGATTGCCATAAGGGCGCCATATTCTAGGAGCCCAAACTATGTGATTGAATAAATCCTCCTCTATCTGTTGCGGATCGAGGGCCCCTTCTTCAAACTCCGATTCGTATTTTTCATATAGAAATCTCTGATCAACGATAGAACAAGATCCATTTTGCATCATATCTAACTGATTCCTTGGTTCGGAACGAAGAAGCAATGTCACTCGATTATTATCAAACTGACTGCAATCTTTTTCTGTCCGTGAGGATCCCGCCAGAGCCAGAGCGCCTTCTACTTCTACTTCTAATAGTAATAATAGTAATAGGCCATGAACTAGATCAGAATCATTCTCAACGAATCCATAAGAAGTGATCCAATTTTTTTCATCGGGTCTGGATGAAGACCAAAGATCTTGAGCGACCGATCCGGCAGAACAACTCAAAAGATAAAGAAGTATCGTTAATTTCTTCATGCTCGTTCCAAGTTCGAAGTACCATTTGTACAAATAAGAATCCCCTCCCTTACATGATTTCTTCTTCATATAGATAGATATAGGATCTATGGGGCAATTACTTAGAAGTACATTTTGTGCAACAGCCCTTCCTATCTGATAGAAAAGGATCCCATGATCCTGAACTGATCTTATCTGGGATCGAAAATGCCAAGTTTTTCTATGAAGAGCTGATCTAATTGTATTAGTTTCTATAATGGATTTCTTCTGTGTAATACTAATTGATAGGGCCTCATTGATAAGTGCTACAAGATCTCGTGCATTGGAACCCATGGTTATGGACCCGAATCCAGTAGTATGGAACATCTTCTTTTCCAAGTGAAATCCCCTAGTATATGAAAGAATGAAAAAGTGCTTTCGTTGTTGTGGAAGAAGAAGCCTTCGTATCTTAATGCATGTATTTAATTTATTCGGAGCTATTAGAGCGGGATCCACTTTTTGGGGAATATGAGTCGAAGCAATAACAAGAATCTTTCCAGTGGAACATCTTTCACTGGAGAGATAGTTCTCTAATAGATCGAGGGATAAGTAATTCGACTCATTCACATGCAGATCATGAATGTTTGGAATCCATATTATGCAAGGAGACATTGCTTTTGCTAATTCGAATTGAAGGGTGATCTCAAATCGGTCTATTTTCGGCGTCATATACATAGTTAGCACATTCGTCATAGTTAGCAGCTCCATATCAATATCAAGGTCATCATCACTATCATCAATACCATCACTATCATCAATATCGTCACTATCATCAATATCGTCACTATCATCAATATCGATATCATCAATAAGATAACCTTTAAGCTTGTCGTCCAGGAACTTGTTCGGAAATACCGTAATGAAAGGAACATAGGAGTTTGTCGCTAGGTATTTGACCAAACAGGATCGTCCAGTTCCTATAGAACCTATCACTAAAATACCTCTAGAAGGGGATAGGGCTAAGCGGAGCGAAAAGGGTTTTCCATGAGGAGATGGGGAATGAAAACTATTAGCCCCACACGAGGTTTGTGAATAAGTGATTGTCTGATAATGAGCAAGGAATATCCGTCTTTCTGCTAAACAGGATCTATTGAACTCATAATTCATTAGATCCTTTTGATGAATGTCAACTAAGTATCGTAAGGAAATTGATCCCGGTTGTTCAATCATTTGATAACCAGAGTCATTCTTTGATAAATGATCACTATGAGTCAGACTCAATAGAATTTGATCAATCCCTTTTTCTGTCGTTAAGGTGGAGAACTGAACCAAGAATTCTCTTTCTTCATCATCAATCGAATCACTGTTCGCGACCCAGAATTCTATTTTCTCATCAATCCAATCACCGTTCACGTTTTTTCTTTTTCTTATCAATGAATAGATCTCTTTACTTGTACGACTTAGATGTCTCGTATTTCTCGAAAAAATGATTC